ATCAAAAGCCTTCTATTTCTAAAAGGAAAAATAAAAGACCTTTCAAAGCTAAATTTAATTCCATTATTTGGACTGAGAAAAATATATGAATTAAATGATGAAACAAAAAAAGATTCAATAACAAATAATCAGATGATTGATAAACTGTCTGTTCAAAACCGCTCTATGGAGTGGACAAATTCTTCACTCACTGAAAACAAAATGAAAAGTTTGATTGATAGAACAAAGACAATCAGAAATCAAATAGAAGAAATTCCAAAAAAAAAGAAAAACATAACTAATAGTTCTAACAAACCGAGTTATCATTCTAAAATAATAGAATCATCAAAAAAAAATTGGCAGATATTAAAAAGAAAAAATACTCGATTAATTCGTAAATCATTTTTTTTTATAAAATTTTTCAATGAACGAGTATATAAAGGTATTTTTATAGGTATCATTACTATTCCAAGAATCACTACACAACTTTTTTTTGAATCAACAAAAACAATTCTTAATAAATCTATTTATAAGAATGAAGAAAAAATTAATAAAAAAAAAAAAAATACAATTTATTTTATTTCGACTCTAAAAAATTTAATATCCAATAAAAAGAAAAAAAATGAAAAAATTTCTTATGACCTATCCTCTTTGTCACAAGCATATGTATTTTACAAATTATCACAAATTCAAGTTATTAATTTCTATAAGTTAAAGGATGTCCTTCAATATAACAGATGCGTAACATCCTTTTTTGTTAAGAATCAAATAAAGCATTTTTTTGAAGAACAAGGAATCTTTCATTATAAATTGAAATATAAAACCTTTTTAAATTGCAAAAAAAATCAATGGAAAAACTGGTTAAAAAGTCATTATCAATACAATTTACCTCAGAGGACATGGGCTAGATTAGTAGCCAAAAAATGGAGAAATAAAATCAACCAAGACGCTCTAGTTCCAAATCAAAAATTAAACAATTTAAACAAAGAAGATTCATATGAAAAAGACCAATTTTATAATTACAAAAAACAAAATGATTTTGAGGCAGACTCTTTATTAAATCAAAAAGATAATTTTAAAAAAGATTCTATATATCATCTTTTTTGCTATAAATCAATTAATTCTAAAGAAAAAAATTTTGATATGCCTATAGGTATTCCTATAGATAATTATCTAGTCTCTAGTTTTCTAGGAAAATATAATATTCGGGGTATAGGGGAAAGAAAATATTTGGATTGGAGAATTCTCAACTTTTGGTTTAGAAAAAAAGTAAAGATTGAGTCCTGGGTCGATACCAAGAGTAAAAAAAATATTAAGACTAAAGTTCATAATTATCAAATAATTGATAAAATAACTAAGAAGGGTCTTGCCAATGCCAACCAAAAAAGTTTCTTTTTTGATTGGATGGGAATGAATGAAGAAATACTAAGTCGTCGTATAGGAAATCTGGAATTTTGGTTCTTTCCCGAATTTGTCTTATTTTCTAGTACATATAAAAAGAAACCGTGGGTCATACCAATCAAATTACTTCTTTTCAATTTTAATGAAATTTTCAATTTTAATGAAAATAAAAATCTTAATAAAAATATCACTAGAAAAAAAAAAGGTTTTATACCATCAAATGAAAAAAAATCCCTTCTATTTTCTAATCTAAATCAAGAAGAAAAAAAATCTGTAAGCCAAGGAGAGCTTGAATCAGATAAAGAAAAACAAATAAATCCTGAATCAGTTCTATCAAACCAAGAAAAAAATATTGACGAAAATTATGCAGAATCAAAAATAAAAAAACGTAAAAAAAAATACAAAAGCAATACAGAAGCGGAACTTTATTTCTTTTTTGCAAGGTATTTGCGTTTTCAATTGCGATGGAATGATTTTTTAAATCAAAAAATTCTCAATAATATAAAAGTATATTGTCTCTTGCTTAGACTGAAAAATCCAAACGAAATTGCTATATCTTCTATTCAAAGAGGAGAAATGCGCCTAGACAATCTAATAATTGAGAAGAATTTAACTTTTGCAAAATTAATGAAAAAAGGAATATTGATTATTGAACCTCTTCGTCTGTCTGTAAAACACGATGGACAACTTATTCTATATAGAACCTTAGGTATTTCATTGGTTCATAAAAATAAGCACCAAATAAGTCAAAAATACAAAAAAAAAAGCTATATTGATAAAAAAAATTTTAATAAATCCATTACAAAATATAAAAAAAAAACTGAAACTAGAAATAGAAAGAAAAATCATTATGATTTCTTTGTCCCTGAAAATATTCTATCCCCTAAACGACGTAGAGAATTTAGAATTCTAATTTGTTTCAAATTAAAAAATATAAAGAGAAATTCAACATTTGATAAAAATATTCAAAACTGTGATCAAGTTTTGAATAAAAAGAAAGATCTTGATAGAGATAAAAATAACCTAATAAAATTCAAGTTCTTTCTTTGGCCTAATTTTCGATTAGAAGATTTAGCTTGTATGAATCGCTATTGGTTTAATACTACTAATGGAAATCGTTTCAGTATGATAAGAATACATATGTATCCGCGATTTCAAATTCATTGATAATAGAAAAATTTTCCTATATATAATGTATAATTTATGGTATATGAAAATAAATCTATGCACAGCACACCTCAGATGGATTGTTTTAAATTCCATTTTTATACATGAGATTTTTTTAATGAATGACATAGATATCAATCAGATCCATAACTAAATTAAGGGAATCCTCTTATTTTAGATCTAAAATTAAAATTAGGATTTTTTTTTAGAAAAAAAATAGCATGTGTTTAGGTTAATTAATTCATTTTTTATTTGATAAAATTCAGAATTAAGAAGTTGATAATTAAATTAAGATCCTTGTACAAAAAAAAACTAGCATTATTATTACTGATCAGTTAAATTCATATTTTTAAATTCATATTAAAAAACGGGGAGGATTTCTTTTTATGATAAAAAATTCATTCATTTCATTTCAAGAAAAAAAAGAAGAAAACAGAGGATCCGTTGAATTTCAAGTATTCTGTTTCACTAATAAGATACGAAAACTTACTTCACATTTGGAATTGCACAGAAAAGATTATTTATCTCAGAGAGGTCTACGGAAAATTCTGGGAAAACGTCAACGACTGCTGGCTTATTTGTCAAAAAAAAATAGAGTACGTTATAAAGAATTAATTAATCAGTTGGATATTCGGGAATCAAAAAATCGTTAAATTCAAAAATAGTTAATTAGTTAATTTTAGTAATTAGTTAATTTATTAAATCTTGAATTTTTTGATAAACTTCTTTTTCAGCAATTTAATTCATGCAAGAATAAATCAATCAAGGAAAAACTTATGAATATACCAGTTACAGGAAAAGATCTTATGATAGTCAATATGGGGCCTCACCATCCATCCATGCATGGTGTTCTTCGCCTAATCGTTACTCTAGATGGTGAAGATGTTGTTGACTGTGAACCAATATTGGGTTATTTACACCGAGGAATGGAAAAAATTGCGGAAAACCGAGCAATTATACAATATTTACCTTATGTAACGCGATGGGATTATTTAGCTACTATGTTTACAGAAGCAATAACTGTAAATGGCCCAGAACAATTGGGAAATATTCAAGTTCCTAAAAGGGCCAGCTATATCAGAGTAATTATGCTGGAATTGAGTCGTATAGCTTCTCATCTGTTATGGCTCGGCCCTTTTATGGCAGATATTGGTGCACAGACTCCTTTTTTCTATATTTTTAGAGAACGAGAATTTGTATATGATCTATTCGAAGCTGCCACCGGTATGAGAATGATGCATAATTATTTTCGTATCGGAGGAATAGCGGCTGATCTACCTCATGGTTGGATAGATAAATGCTTGGATTTTTGCGATTATTTTTTAACAGAGGTTGTTGAATATCAAAAACTTATTACACGAAATCCTATTTTTTTAGAACGAGTTGAAGGAGTAGGGATTATTGGCGGGGAAGAAGCAATAAATTGGGGTTTATCCGGACCAATGCTACGCGCATCCGGAATAGAATGGGATCTTCGTAAAGTTGATCGTTATGAGTGTTACGATGAATTTGAATGGGAAATTCACTGGCAAAAACAAGGAGATTCATTAGCTCGTTATTTAGTACGACTTAGCGAAATGACGGAATCCATAAAAATTATTCAACAGGCTCTGGAAGGAATTCCGGGGGGTCCCTATGAGAATTTAGAAAGCAGAGGCTTTGATAAAAAAAGGAATCCAGAATGGAATGATTTTGAATATCGATTCATTAGTAAAAAACCTTCTCCTACTTTTGAATTGTCGAAACAAGAACTTTATGTACGAGTCGAAGCTCCAAAAGGGGAATTGGGAATTTTTCTGATAGGGGATCAAAGTGGTTTTCCTTGGAGATGGAAAATCCGACCACCGGGTTTTATTAATTTGCAAATTCTTCCTGAACTAGTTAAAAGAATGAAATTGGCTGATATTATGACGATACTCGGTAGCATAGATATAATTATGGGAGAAGTTGATCGTTAAAATGATAATTGATACAACAGAAGTACAAACTATCAATTCTTTTGTCAGATTGGAATCTTTAAAAGAGGTCTATGGATTCATATGGGTATTTGTCCCTATATTTTCTCTTGTATTGGGGATCACAACAGGTGTACTAGTAATTGTGTGGTTAGAAAGAGAAATATCTGCAGGGATACAACAACGTATTGGGCCTGAATACGCCGGTCCTTTAGGAATTCTTCAAGCTCTAGCAGACGGGACAAAACTACTTTTCAAAGAGAATCTTCGTCCATCTAGAGGAAATAGTCGTTTATTTAATATTGGACCGTCTATAGCAGTTATCTCAATTTTACTAAGTTATTCAGTAATTCCTTTTAGCAATCACCTTGTTTTAGCGGATCTCAATATCGGTATTTTTTTATGGATTGCCATCTCAAGTATTGCTCCTATTGGACTTCTTATGTCAGGATATGGATCAAATAATAAATATTCTTTTTTAGGTGGTCTGCGAGCTGCTGCCCAATCGATTAGTTATGAAATACCATTAACTCTATGTGTTTTATCAATATCTCTACGTGCGATTCGTTGAAACATAAACTTTTCTTTTTCCTATTCCTTTCAAATAAGTTGAAAGAATTGAATATATATTTCTCTTTAGGGTTAATGTTAACAAAGGAAATTTGATAGTTATATATGAGTGAAAAAAAACGGCTTAGAAATTCGCAGTAAAAAGAAAAATTGAGTCTCATTTCCTATGTACAAAGGTTAAATGGAAATAAACATAAGCGTAAGAATCGCTTTACCCCAAGATTGGTTGATTTGTCATCCTGGCTTGAAGCGGGTTCAAAAAATTAACCGTATGACGTTTTCACTATCAGTTATATAGATTAAGATACATGTATTATCAAGTGAGCGGGGATTGGGCAAAAAAAGTGAGTGGATGGTTAGAAACACCAAAATACACAAAGAATTAGTAATAGAGATTAACCAAATTTAAAAGGATATTTATGCATAACATAAGATAACAAAAAAAAAAAAAGAAAAAAGAAGGTTAATTGGGGCTTTAAATTGGTAGAAACGATCAGACAGTACTCCCCAAGATTCCGATTCAGAGTATGCTGCTATCCACCGATAAACGTAATTACTATCAGAAACGAAATAATCCTTTATTTTTAAAGTCCACCAACTTTTTTTCTCAAAAAGAAGAATAGGAACGAAACAAGGATCTTTTTTTTTTCTTTCTTTCATATATTTCACAAACAAAATAGAATTTCTGTGATCAATAATAAACTAATAGGATGTCTAATTCTTTTTCGTAATTGAAAATACCGATGGACTGAAATACCTATTGATATTTTTACAAGGAGTATTTTATTGAAGAATTAAGTTATTACTCAACAAATAGAAATTTGAATTCGTAAAGGATGAGATGAATTCCGAAGCGCTTTTTGTTTATGTTTATTATTAGAGTTAGAGGTTAGAGCAGACAGAATTCCATTGGTATAATTCGGGACCCCCAGATAGATTTTTATTTCATCTATTTTACAACACACCATATCCATATAAATAATACTAATCTGGTCCTTAGATTTATTTGTGGCCCCAGAGGAGCCGTATGAGGTGAAGACCTCATGTACGGTTTTGTAATAGCGATGGGAATAGTAATATTACCACCGACTAGAATTATCTAATAGTTTAAGTACAGTTGATATAGTTGAGGCACAATCAAAATATGGTTTTTGGGGATGGAATTTGTGGCGTCAACCTATAGGTTTTATCATTTTTATAATTTCTTCCCTAGCAGAATGCGAGAGGTTACCTTTTGATTTACCAGAAGCCGAAGAAGAATTAGTAGCAGGTTATCAAACTGAATATTCAGGTATCAAATTTGGTTTATTTTACGTTGCTTCCTATCTAAATCTATTAGTTTCGTCATTATTTGTAACAGTTCTATACTTGGGCGGTTGGAATATTTCTATTCCGTATATATCTATTCTTGAGCTATTTGAAAGGGATCAAATTATTGCAACAACAATTGGTATCTTTATTACATTAGCTAAAACTTATTTGTTCTTGTTCATTTCTATCACAACAAGATGGACTTTACCTAGGCTAAGAATGGACCAACTATTAAACCTTGGATGGAAATTTCTTTTACCTATTTCCCTCGGTAATCTATTATTAACAACTTCGTTCCAACTTTTTTCACTGTAAATAAAAAAGAATCCAACATTCATTACTTGTTTTAAACAAGAGAAAGAAACAAAGATAAAATTATTCATAGATATTTATGATATGCTTCCTATGATAACCGGGTTCATGAATTATGGTCAACAAACCATACGAGCTGCAAGGTACATTGGTCAAGGTTTCATGATTACCTTATCCCACACAAATCGTTTACCTGTAACTATTCAATATCCCTATGAAAAATTAATAACATCAGAGCGTTTCCGTGGTCGAATCCATTTCGAATTTGATAAATGCATTGCTTGTGAAGTATGTGTTCGAGTATGTCCTATAGATCTGCCTGTTGTTGATTGGCAATTTGAAACTAATATTCGAAAAAAACGATTGCTTAATTACAGTATTGATTTTGGAATTTGTATATTTTGTGGTAACTGTGTTGAGTATTGTCCAACAAATTGTTTGTCAATGACTGAAGAATATGAATTTTCAACTTATGATCGTCACGAATTGAATTATAATCAAATAGCTTTGGGTCGTTTACCAATGTCAGTAATTGACGATTATACTATTCGAACAATTTTGAATTCACCTCAAACAAAAAATGAATAAACCCCTTAATTTTATGACTTTATAAAGTAATAATATTAAGGCTCATTCTCTTAATCTAATAAAATATATTTGTAATCACTTTATTGAAATGGATAGGTTCAAAATACACTTTAGAATTAAAGAAAAAAGGAGAAATTGTCTAATAATTGTATCTACATCAATTCATATCCATTAGATTAGAATTTACCTCTATTAGAAAGATATTAAAATAATTCCCTGGTTAAGTTAATAAGGTCATGAAAAGCATTTCGATTTTCTTCTTATTTTACATAATATAATGGATTTGCCTGGACCAATACATGATTTTCTTTTAGTTTTTCTGGGATCCGGTCTTCTATTAGGAGGTCTGGGAGTGGTATTATTTCCCAACCCAATATTTTCAGCCTTTTCCTTAGGATTTGTTCTTGTTTGTATATCTTTATTGTATATTCTATCAAATTCCCATTTTGTAGCTGCTGCACAGCTCCTTATTTATGTGGGGGCCATAAATGTTTTAATCATATTTGCTGTGATGTTCATGAATGGTTCAGAATATTCCACAGATTTTAATTTGTGGACCTTTGGGGATGGGATTACTTCGTTGATTTGTACAAGTATTCTTCTTTCGTTAATTACTACTATTCTGGATACGTCATGGTACGGAGTGATTTGGACTACAAGATTAAACCAGATTCTAGAGCAAGATTTGATAAGTAATGGTCAACAAATAGGAATTCATTTATCAACAGATTTTTTTCTTCCATTTGAACTGATTTCGATAATTCTTTTAGTTGCTTTGATAGGTGCAATTGCTGTGGCTCGTCAATAAAAAACTTTCTAATTAGTAAAGAACAATCCAAATAAAACTTTTTGTATGTTATCACATTTTTTCCTTTCATTCAATTCAATTTGATTTCATTTAATTCAATTTGGTTGAATATTATTTCATGTCTAAAATAGAAATTTCTTTATTTGATATACATATTAATATAGATATTCCCCTATATTTTTTTTTAACCAATATACTTTTTCTAGTTTTTGTTCGTACTTTTTTGTTATATTCTAGTCGATTGAATCCGTTGAATTATTGTTCATATTGAAATGAATCAAAATTGATAAGGAGTTGATGAATGATACTCGAACATGTACTTGTTTTGAGTGCCTATTTATTTTCTATCGGTCTTTATGGATTGATCACGAGTCGAAACATGGTTAGGGCTCTTATGTGTCTTGAACTTATACTCAATGCGGTTAATTTGAATTTCGTAACATTTTCTGATTTTTTTGATAATTCCCAACTAAAAGGAGATATTTTCTGCATTTTTGTTATAGCAATTGCAGCCGCTGAAGCAGCTATTGGATTAGCTATAGTATCATCAATTTATCGTAATAGAAAATCAACTCGCATCAACCAATCGACCTTATTGAATAAGTAGCATAAATCAAAAAATGATAGATTTCAAAATTAGCATATATAATAGGTTGTAACTAACCTACTAGATCATGATCATATTTGTGAAAATCTAAGAAATCAAAGTATTTTAGTCCTATTTTTTTATCAATTGAGCCAGAATTCATTAGAAAAATTCTGGTAAAGGAAATCATTGATTCATCTAGTATTTGAATATATCATTCAGTTACAAATTTACTAGATTGAAAATTTATGACATTCAAAAAACTATAGATCCTATGTCACATTCAGTAAAAATTTATGATACCTGTATAGGATGTACTCAATGTGTCCGAGCATGTCCTACAGATGTATTAGAAATGATACCTTGGGATGGATGTAAAGCTAAGCAAATTGCTTCCGCTCCAAGAACAGAAGATTGTGTTGGTTGTAAGAGATGTGAATCCGCCTGTCCAACGGATTTTTTGAGCGTTCGAGTTTATTTATGGCATGAAACAACTCGAAGCATGGGTCTAGCTTATTGATACGTTACCGAAAACCTCATTTGAATACATTTTGAATACATTTGGATTTTTTTTATTGACAAGGACTCGTACTCAAAAAAGTCAAATTCTATTTTTATTTTATTTATATATTTTTTTGAGTACGAGTTCTTTGGACCTGGTGTATCTTGTCTTTACCACGAATTCTTTTCCTTGGTTAACAATAATTGTAGTTTTTCCAATATTTGCGGGTTCGTTAATGTTCTTTCTCCCGCATAAAGGAAATAAAGTCAATAAATGGTATACCATATGCATCTGTATCTTAGAACTTCTTCTAACGACCTACGCTTTTTGTTATAATTTTAAAGTTGACGATCCGTTAATTCAACTAGCCGAAGATTATAAATGGATCAATATTTTTGATTTTTACTGGAGACTGGGAATAGATGGACTTTCTATAGGAACTATTTTACTAACGGGATTTATCACTACTTTAGCTACTTTAGCGGCTTTTCCAGTTACTCGGGATTCCCGATTGTTTCATTTCCTGATGTTAGCAATGTATAGCGGTCAAATAGGATCATTTTCTTCTCGGGATCTTTTACTTTTTTTCATCATGTGGGAATTAGAATTAATTCCCGTTTATCTACTTTTATCCATGTGGGGAGGAAAGAAACGTCTGTATTCAGCTACAAAATTTATTTTATACACCGCAGGAAGTTCTATTTTTCTATTAATAGGAGTTTTGGGTATAAGTTTATATGGTTCCAACGAACCAACATTAAATTTAGAAATATTAGCTAATCAATCCTATCCTGCCATACTAGAAATAATCTTTTATATTG